CTATAATAGTAGTGTACTATTTGATGAAAAAAAAGAACAAAGTAAGGTTTGGTTTTATTTATTTTTGTATAGATTGTATAGATTTAGATTGCGGGAAACCTTTTTTTCTTCTTATTCGAAATATTATGGCCAATTAACCAAGCTTTACTGTACCGAATCCAATGAGTTAAAATAAAAAAAAGGTAAAGGTGATATCGGGTCGTTTACTCCAAACAAAATGGATTTAATTATATTGAAAAGAATAGAAATAATCCAAATTGAAGTTCTTTTCAATATAATTCTTTCATTCCAAAATTACTTTTTTATTACGTATAATCTGATTTTGTAATCAAGCTACACGACACACACAATTCTTATTACTATACCCAACTCATGAATTGAACAATGAACCTGTTGATTCGGAAAAAATAGAAACTTAGGTAAGTGTTTTATCAATGTATGTAGCAAAAAAAAATATAGTTTTTAAGTTCATTTAGCTTTTTCATGCTTACTATAACTAGTTATTTTGGTTTTCTGTTGGCTGCTTTAACTATAACCCCGGCTCTATTAATTAGTTTGAACAAGATACAACTTATTTGAAATGAATTGAATAACCAATTCATAAAAATAAATATTTCTCCGGAATTGCGGGTATTGTATGATTCCTTTCCGTATCAATTGTCATCATTGAGATTCATGAATAATTCAGATTAATATTTAGAGATAGATCTTACTTCTATTTTTACCTCCTCAAAACAAAAAAATCGAAATGATTGAAGTTTTTCTATTTGGAATTGTCTTAGGTCTAATTCCTATTACTTTGGCAGGATTATTTGTAACTGCATATTTACAATATAGACGCGGTGATCAGTTGGACCTTTAATTGAGTAATATTTCTTTTTTTGATTGACCTCCTGCAAAGAGGAGGTCAAATTCAAATTGTAATTCAACTTTTTAAAAATTAAGTTATTTTATTGTGATTCGACATAAGATAAACAAAATCACGCTCTGTAGGATTTGAACCTACGACATCGGGTTTTGGAGACCCGCGTTCTACCGAACTGAACTAAGAGCGCTTTCTTATGATAGGATATACGACTGTAAAGAAAAGAATTTTTCATACTCCAATACACCTTGCATACATATACATATAGTATGAAATAATTCAAAATTATATCAAATTTTAATCGATTTAAATTAATCCCTCCTTACTTCCTATAGAATAGAAGTAGTAATAGGTAGGGATGACAGGATTTGAACCCGTGACATTTTGTACCCAAAACAAACGCGCTACCAAGCTGCGCTACATCCCTTTTCAAAATTGTTGTACAGCGGCCATTGTACAAAATCCTTGTTTTATTTTCCAGATCGTTATTTTCTCCTCTATCTATATACAATATACAATACAATTTTTCTGTCGTTTTTTTATTTTTCTTTCATATAATAAAAGAATTATATATATCTGAAACTAACGTATAAAAAAAAGAATGAATATTTATTATTGGTAATGCTCCGGAAGAAGGGGTCATCTGTTCCGACTTTTAAGTATAGGAAAATCTCATCTACTGGTTCGTTCATTGTACATATTCATTTTAGTTAAGAATTTCACATAAGACTGAATACAAATGATCTTGAACTACAGCATCTGATCATATATGTTTTACACTAAAATAAAGAAGGAGGATTTTCAATGCGAAATATAAAAACATATCTTTCCACGGTTCCTGTACTAACTACTCTATGGTTTGGATCTTTGGCGGGTCTCTTGATAGAAATTAATCGTTTATTCCCGGATGCCTTATTATTCCCTTTTTTTCATTCTAGTTATTGATATGTAAAGAAATAAGGAGAATGAAAAATACATTTCTACGTGACTCAAATTTCGCTCCTCTTTTTCAGTTCTTATTCTTAGGATAGGAAATTCTTATTCTTAGGATAGGAAAGAAAAAGTGTATTGAACCTAAGAAAAATGCAGTGGATCTAAGATTGAATTTTGGAGAACAGAAATAGAAATGTGAGTCCGATATATTCTATGGCAGGCTACACAAAATTATAAGAGAGAAAAAAGATACTTAAATGAAATACTGAGATTAGGATAGTAGGATGCTGGTTCGAAAGCAATTGTATTACTTAATTATTACTCAATTAATATTAATTTATTTACAACCAAATCTTTAGAAATTGAATTTCTAGTTAGTAACTTCTATTGATTTTTTTATTCTTTTCTTCTTCTTCGGTTCGGATCGAAAATAGAAGAATTTAAGTCGATCCAAAATCCAAAGGAGGTTCATGGCCAAGGGTAAGGATGTCAGAGTCAGAGTTATTTTGGAATGCGCCAGTTGTGTCCGAAATGGTATCAATAAAGAATTGCCGGGTATTTCTAGATATATTACTCAAAAGAGTCGACACAATACACCTAATCGATTAGAATTAAGAAAATATTGTCACTATTGTCGCACACATACAATTCATGGAGAAATAAAGAAATAGATCGAAAGGAACATGTGTACGATCTTTCCAAGGAGCAGGAAGAGGAAAGGAAGAACTTAACATATATACAACACTATAACAACATATATAATCAAATGCTATTCGGTCGGATCTAAAATGAATAAAGAAATAGAATTTTCGAGATAAGGAATAAAAAAAATAACCCATGGATAAATCCAAGCAACCTTTTCGTAAATCCAAGCGATCTTTTCGTAGGCGTTTGCCCCCAATTGGGTCGGGGGATCAAATCAATTATAGAAACATGAGTTTAATTAGTCGATTTATTAGTGAACAAGGAAAAATATTATCTAGACGTGTCAATAGATTGACCTTGAAACAACAACGATTAATTACTATTGCTATAAAACAAGCTCGTATTTTATCTTTGTTACCTTTTCTTAATAATGAGAAACAATTTGAGAGAGTCGAGTCGATCCCTCGAACTACTGGTCCTAGAACCAGAAATAAATAGGCATACCCCTCAATTGACTCAAAACTCTCAAGCATCAAATTGCTGTTTTGTTAAGAAAAAGGAATTCTTGTATTGAAAGATTTCGTTCATTTCTACTACTTATACTTATCTTATAAGTATCTTATAATTTATTTTCATTCTATCTTCCCGGAGTTCATTCTCCGGGGACTTTTTTTTCAATCATTCCTGTATATTACTAAATAATCTCTTTTATTTGAGAGATCTTATTCGAAATCATGTAAAGACAATTTTTATTCTCTATAGCTATTTGCGCAAGTATTTTACGGTTAAGAAGCAATTGCCTCTTGTACAGATTGTGTATGAATTTATTATAACTATGGAATACCCTGTTGTCGCGAGTTACTGCATTTATACGAGTGATCCACAAACGACGAAAATCCCTCTTTTGCCTGTCTCTATCTCGATGAGAAGAAACTAAGGCTCTCATTTTTTGTTGAGTAGTTGTTCGAGTAAGTCTTGAATGAGCCCCCCTAAAAGTTGATGCAAATAAACGAATTTTTATTCGACGTCTCCGAGCTGTATATCCTCGTCTAACTCTGGTCATTGAATCAAATTAAACTTTAATGAATAACTAATTGATTTCTCTTCATTCAGTCATTCTTTTTTCCCTCCTCCGTTCGATTAATAACAAAGCGGATTATTCCAGTATATAAAAAAGAAATTCCCATGGCTTTTGCTACTATGACCTTCCCAACCACGATTTTTTATTCCTTCCAGACATTTGACCTGGAAATAAGAAATTATGACGACACTAAAAAAAATAGTGAGTTTCATCGTTTCTATGGTTACTTCTTAAACGGTTAGGTACTTTCTATACACCGGAGCCCCTTCTATCATTTAATCAAATATTATTGTGAACTTGTATAGTTCACACCCTTTGGCTCTACCCATCAATTATACAGTAATATATCTTTTCACAATAAGAGTTATCCATATAGTAACGGTATTTAATTATGAAAGTTGGCTAAGTAGCTGGCCCTATTAGTCCGTTCTTTCAAGAATAAGAGCATAATCAATAGCATTTCCTCCGCTTAATGGATAACCATTTGCTACCAATGGATAATTGCTTCTCATCTCAAATCGAATTGATTGGATTTGCACCAATGGAAACCAAAAATTCTATACACAAGGAATATGATGGATCTTCCTTTTTAGTTTTAGATAGTAAATGGCCTTTTTCCAATCTATCTATCCTATTCATTGGTACTGATTGATCGTTGATACTAGAAAAATTGTCTCATTTGTTCGAGCTCATGATCTGAACGAGTCGCACATACACCCTAGTACATGTTCCTCGACGCTGAGGACATCCTCGAAGAGCGGGGGATTTCGTGACATTTCTTATTTTCTGTCTTGTATTTCTAATAAGTTGTTTAATAGTTGGCATATCATATATATAGAATTAATTATAGAATAGCTTGGTTTAGATCGATCTTAACCGGATGATAGTTGATGATTATGAATTATTTCTTATTTCTATTCAATGCCCAATCAAAGAAAATTCTAATTATGGTTTGAAATGGAATCATGGATTTACACGAAATCGTTCGTATTTTCATTTTCGACCGCTACAAGATCAACAATGCCATAAGCTTGGGCTTCTGTTGCTGACATAAAAGCATCCCTTTCCATGTCTTCGGAGACAGCCCATAAGGGATTGCCCGTTCTTTGTACATAAACCTTTGTGAGTGTTTCACGAAGTTTCAGTAGTTCTTCTGCTTCCAGGATAAATTCCCCTGCTTGTGCCTCATAAAAAGAACTAGCAGGTTGGTGAATCATAACCCTGATGTTACTGATATAACAGTATGAACGTTCTTCTATTTCCCATGATTGGGCTAAATAAGGGATAAAAAATAACAAGAAGAATGAACAACCGTACAGGCATTTTTTTGCATTGCATACGGCTATACAATGGAATTGAATTTTCCCCTTTTCTCTTAAAGGACGAGGGAAATATAATCCATCCGATCCAGATCGCTGAATGATCCATTTACCACCCTTCCTTTCGTTGGAGTAAGAACTCCCTTTCGTCGGAGTACTAAAATACTATGATGGCTCTGTTGCTTTCTATATTTATTTATCTCGTCTATGATTTAGCAATCCCAAAGTTTCTTTATGATACGATCAAATAGGGAAAATGATCGTTTTTTTTTTCATTTTTGTACTCTTTAATAAGGAATAATGTGACGCTGAAATGTACTCCCGATACGTAAGATTAAATCGAAAATAACCTTTATTTCATATTACTATCTCGATACATAACCTCATGTTATGAAAAAACAATAATGGTTTATTCATATCGAACTCAAAGTGCCATGCTATTATTACTTATAATTCATATTCGATATGGCGAAGGCATAGTCTTCTTTCTTTTTTTTTCAAAAAAACAAACTCATTGGCGCCAAGCGTGAGGGAATGCTAGGCGTTTGGTAATTTCTCCTCCGACTAGAATTAAGGATCCCATCGAAGCGGCTAATCCCATGCATATTGTATGCACATCGGGTGGCACAAATTGCATAGTATCATAAATGGCCATTCCTGGGATTACCCATCCGCCGGGAGAGTTTATAAACAAATAAAGATCCCTAGTAGCATCTTCTATACTGAGATATACCATGAGACCAACAAGTTGATTTGAGACCTCATTATCAACCTCTTGGCCCAAAAAAAGTAATCTTTCTCGATGAAGTCGGTTGATTAGGACAAAATTCTATCTCCCAGAAACCGTACGTGCACCTTTGGATGCATACGGTTCAAAAAAAAATTGCGAAATAAAGAATCAATGTGTCGATTCTAGTTCCATTTCTTTTTTTTTTGTAACAGGTTTTAAAATGAAATGAAAGGATTTGTTTTTCTTCAAAAAAAAGGGTTTTTGGACCCCGCCCTATACTATATATAAAAACTATAAAAATATAAAAACTATAAAATAAGAAAAAAGAATTTACTGAACTTATTAAACTAACCTCTCATTGATATATTGTTTCATCACGATTTAAATCACAATGTCGTTTTCTTGTTCCTTAATGGGCCTTTTCAATTCTTTTAGGTTCATGTTCTACTCCGGGTAAAGATCTGTCCGAATTCCATTTGTACATATAGGACAAATAATTTCAGTACCACTTCTTTTTTTTTTCAATTCGTTTCATGCTTTACTTACCTTCCCACAAACTATTCGTTGTGTTCATCTATTATACAAGTGGTAATTGTAGATATATTACCAATTTGGTATTTTCTGAACGAAGCCTGAATATTTTATCGGTCTAAGTCAACCATAAATTCTTCTAATCGATAATGTTGATCCCGAATATAAATTGATCTAATTGCACTTCACGCTACAAATAATTAACAGTAAATATTTCTTGGGCGAAGCGTAGGATATCTCGATCGGGGGAAAGAACGGGGTAAATCCCATATGACCCAATATGTCTGACAAGTCGCACTATACGTCAACCCAAACCGCATCTTCCTCTCCAGGACTCCGAAAAGGTACTTTTGGAACACCAATAGGCATTAAATTAAACAAAAAAATTAAGCACTATACTTCACTTTAATATAGAAACGTAACAATGCAATGGGTTTATTGTCTTCATCTTCCTTCTTTTTTTTTCTGTTTATTCTATTTTATCCCTAAATTAGAAGGGAAAACTTAGTGAATAAAGAAAAATTTTAATGAAAGGATCGATCGTTCGAATGATAAACAAGTTTCTATGCATTCGTTCCCCCAAAATGGGACCAACCCTTCCATTGCGTATTCGTACTCATCGGGTATAGTATAGAATAGATCTGCTTCTCTTTGTTCTTATAAACTGAACAGAATTGTTCCCTTATTTTCAAGGGAACGGAATAAAATAAATATTAATTCTTTCGAATACAGAATCCACTGTAAAGGTTAAGTACATAGTATAGTCTTTTCCAATGCGATAAAGTTACATAGTGTTTATTTATTTATTTTTTGATAAAGGGGTATCTCCATGGGTTTACCTTGGTATCGTGTTCATACTGTCGTATTGAATGATCCCGGTCGATTACTTTCTGTCCATATAATGCATACAGCTCTAGTTTCTGGTTGGGCCGGCTCGATGGCTCTATACGAATTAGCGGTTTTTGATCCCTCTGACCCCGTTCTTGATCCAATGTGGAGACAAGGTATGTTTGTTATACCCTTCATGACCCGTTTAGGAATAACCAATTCATGGGGTGGTTGGAGTATTTCAGGGGGAAGTATAACGAATCCGGGTATTTGGAGTTATGAAGGTGTGGCAGGGGCACATATTGTGTTTTCCGGCTTGTGCTTTTTGGCAGCTATCTGGCATTGGGTGTATTGGGACCTAGAAATATTCTGTGATGAACGTACGGGAAAACCTTCTTTGGATTTGCCCAAAATCTTTGGAATTCATTTATTTCTCTCAGGATTGGCTTGTTTTGGCTTTGGTGCATTTCATGTAACAGGCTTGTATGGTCCTGGAATATGGGTGTCCGATCCTTATGGACTAACCGGAAAAGTACAATCTATAAATCCAGCATGGGGTGTGGAAGGTTTTGATCCTTTTGTTCCGGGAGGAATAGCCTCTCATCATATTGCAGCGGGTACATTGGGCATATTAGCGGGTCTATTCCATCTTAGTGTTCGTCCACCTCAACGTCTATACAAAGGATTACGTATGGGAAATATTGAAACTGTACTTTCCAGTAGTATCGCTGCTGTTTTTTTTGCAGCTTTCGTAGTTGCCGGAACTATGTGGTATGGTTCAGCAACTACCCCAATCGAATTATTTGGCCCCACTCGTTATCAGTGGGATCAGGGATACTTCCAGCAAGAAATATATCGAAGAGTTGGGGCTGGACTGGCCGAAAATCTGAGTTTATCAGAAGCTTGGTCTAAAATTCCCGAAAAATTAGCTTTTTATGATTATATTGGTAATAATCCAGCAAAAGGGGGATTATTTAGAGCAGGCTCAATGGACAACGGGGATGGAATAGCTGTTGGCTGGTTAGGACACCCCATCTTTAGAGATAAAGAAGGGCGTGAGCTTTTTGTACGTCGTATGCCTACCTTTTTTGAAACATTCCCGGTAGTTTTGGTAGATGTAGACGGAATTGTTAGAGCCGATGTTCCTTTTAGAAGGGCGGAATCAAAATATAGTGTTGAACAAGTAGGTGTAACTGTTGAGTTCTATGGTGGCGAACTCAATGGAGTCAGTTATAGTGATCCCACTACTGTGAAAAAATATGCTAGACGTGCCCAATTAGGTGAAATTTTTGAATTAGACCGGGCTACTTTGAAATCCGATGGTGTTTTTCGTAGTAGTCCAAGAGGTTGGTTCACTTTTGGGCATGCCTCATTTGCTCTGCTCTTCTTTTTCGGACACATTTGGCATGGTGCTAGAACCTTGTTCAGAGATGTTTTTGCTGGTATTGATCCAGATTTGGATGCTCAAGTGGAATTTGGAACATTCCAAAAAATTGGAGATCCAACTACACGGAGACAGGCAGTCTGATACAACATTGTTGGGTTATCTTCCGCCTATATATTTTTGTTTTATTTGATATAGTGTACTAAAGACAATGTACTGAATAAATTTTGACTTGAATCACCATCTTTTTTTTTACTCTTTCACTTTCTTTATACGGTAAATGATCCCAAATGAATAGGAATAGATGTGGAAGCTATAATTGTAAATAACAATCGAATCTATGGAAGCATTGGTTTATACATTCCTCTTAGTCTCGACGTTAGGGATAATTTTTTTCGCTATCTTTTTTCGAGAACCACCTAAGGTTCCGACTAAAAAAATGAAATAATTTTTCATTACCTTAATTGAAGTAATGAGCCCCCGCCAATATTGGCGGGGCTCATTACTTCAATTAGTCCCCGTGTTCTTCGAATGGATCTCTTAGTTGTTGAGAAGGTTGGCCAAAGGCGATATATAAAGCGTATCCAGTAAAGCTTACAAGTAAACCAGATATGAAGATGGTGACTAGGGTTGCTGTTTCCATTTTTAGATAATTTTAAGATCACAATGGATCTACAATAAGATCGTTTAATAGTTTATTTACAACTACAACGGAATGGTATACAAAGTCAACAGATCTTAACCAATAATTAAATAAAATAAATAGGATTTATGGCTACACAAACCGTAGAGGGTAGTTCTAGATCTGGGCCAAGACGAACTATTATAGGGGATTTATTAAAACCGTTGAATTCGGAATATGGTAAAGTAGCTCCAGGCTGGGGTACTACACCCCTTATGGGGGTGGCAATGGCTTTATTTGCGGTATTCCTATCTATTATTTTGGAAATTTATAATTCTTCTGTTTTACTGGATGGAATTTCATCGAGTTAAGTTTATAAGAATTATGAAGGAAGTCCTAGATTTTCAATCAAAAAAAATTACTTAAAACTCGGATTTCTAGATCATTCCGGTAGTTCGACCGTGGAATTTCTTTGTTTCGGTATTTCCGGAATATGAGTGTGTGACTTGTTATAATTGATCCTATTGATAATACAGAGAATGAGTCTGTCATCTTTACCAAGGCGATTCTACCCCGTCAGATATTTATTCTAGTATCTTGAGCACGGAATATAATATATAGAATAGATAAAAAAAAGAAATATTTGAACTATGATTCATACTCACTTCGCGACCGGACTAAAAAAAAAAATAGGTATTTCCGAAATCAAACGATTTTTCTTCCTTTAGACTTATTTTCACCGAAATACAGCTCTTTCTATAGATTTTGTTGAGTTATTACACCTATTTATTGAATAAGTGATGATCAAAGGATTCTTACTCAAAAAACCTTTGAGTTTAGTTTGGGACTTTATTCAATATCATCGTGGTTCTAGTATGAATCTGAGGTTTAAATTGATTCATGGGGTCTCAACAAGAGAATTCCTATTCTATTATTCTATTAATAGTATATTCTATTAATAATAAAACAAGAGTAAATCCGCATTACGTACAAAAAAACAACAGATCAAATAAAAAAAATAGGGAAGAGAAGATTCAAAACTCCTTTAACGATCAACATAAA